CACCTGTGTCTACTATTTAGGCAGAATGCCATCGCCTATTGGTACTAAGAAACTGAAAGAAACCTCAGAAACGGAAGAAAGCGATGTAGAAACAACTTACGAAACGAAGAAGACGAAACAGGAACAAGAGGGATCCACTAAAGAAGACAAAGATAGCCCGGTTTACGAAGATTCTTATCTTGATATATATCAAGATAATTGGGAATTGGGAAAACTTAAAGAAGAGAAAACTTATTTTTGGTTTGAAAAACCTATTGTAACTTTTCTTTTCGATTATAAACGATGGAACCGCCCATTGAGATATTTAAAAAATGATAGGTTTGAAAATGCTATACGAAATGAAATGGCACAATATTTTTTTTATATATGCCCAAATAAAGGAAAAAATCTAATCTCTTTTACATATCCGCCAAGTTTATCAACCTTTTCAGAAATGATAGAGCGAAAAATTTCTTTCTACACGACAGAAAAACTATACCACGAAGACCTATATAATTATTGGATTTATAATAATGAACAAAAAAAATACAACTTAAGGAACGAATTTGTAAATAGAATACGAAATTTAGAAAAAGAGAAAGGATCTTTTACTTTAAATATACTAGAAAAAAGAACCAGATTATGTGATGATGAGCATGAACAAGAATATTTACCCAAAATGTATGATCCCCTTTTGAATGGACCTTATCGCGGAACAATAAAAAATGTAGATTCAGATGAAATCATGACTGATTTAATAACTTCAAGAGTGGATTCCTTAGAAATATTGTGTATAAATAAAATTCATGGTCTATTTCCTAAAAATTCTCAAACATTTGAACATACAAAGAATAGGTTTTATTCTGATGAGAAATTTGTATCGAATCCTATTGAGAATTCCTTAACCTCAATTGAAAAATTGTATTTTGAACGTGCGCAAGGAATAGATTCAGAAAGTCAAATAAAATCTTTGAAATTTTTATTCGATATAATTACAACTGATCCAAATGATCTAATAAAAATTAGAAAAAATTCTATTGGAATGGAAGAAATTAGTAAAAAGGTCTCCAGATGGTCATACAAATTAACAGATGATTTGGAAGAAGAAGATGAAGAAGAATCGACGGAAGATCCTGAAATTCGGTCAAGAAAAGGGAAACGCATAATAATTTATACTGATAACGATCAGAGTACTAATTCGAGTGCTACTAATAATACTACTAGTAATACAAGTGATGAAGAAGACGAGGTGGCTTTGATACGTTACTCACAACAATCGGATTTTCGCCGTGGTATAATCAAAGGATCTATGCGTGCTCAAAGACGTAAAACAATTATCTTGAAAATATTTCAAGCAAATGTGCATTCTCCACTTTTTTTGGATCGAATAGACAAAACATTTTTTTTTTCGTTTTTTGATATATTTAAAATTAGGAATTGGTTAGGGAAAACCTCAGAATCTCAAATTTATTATTTTGAGCAAGAACACACAAAAGAAAATGAAAAAACAAACAAAGAGAAAAAAGAGGAAAATGAACGAATAGCAATATCAGAGGCTTGGGATAGCTTTCTATTTACTCAAGCAATAAGAGGTTTAATATTAGTAACCCAATCTTTTCTTAGAAAATATGTTCTATTTCCCGTATTAATAATAGCTAAAAATATTAGTCGTATGTTATTGTTTCAATTCCCCGAATGGTACGAGGATTGGAAGGAATGGAATGGAGAAATGCATGTTAAATGTACTTATAATGGTGTTCAATTATCAGAAACGAAATTTCCCCAAAATTGGTTAAGAGATGGTATTCAAATAAAGATTCTATTTCCTTTTTGTCTAAAACCTTGGCAAAGATCTAAGGTACGATTTAATTATGGAGATCCGCAAAGGCAAAAAAAAGAGAAAAAAGATAACTTTTGTTTTTTAACAGTTTGGGGAAGAGAAGCAGAGCTACCTTTTGGGTCTCCCCGAAAACGACCTTCTTTCTTTGAACCCATTTTTAAGGAACTCGAAAAAAAAACGATAAAAGCGAAAAAGAAAATTTTAGAAGTTATAAGAGTTTTCAAAGAAAGAGGAAATGGGGTTCTAAAAGTTTCAAAAAAAAACACAAAATGCGTCATCAAAATAATTCTATTTATGGACCTAATAATGAAAGAACTTGAAAAAGTAAAACCCATATTAAAATCGAGTAGGGTTAAAATATATGAACCAACTAAAAATAAAAATGGAAGAGATTCTAATATAAATAATAAGATTCTTCGCGAATCGACGATTGCAATTCAATTCCCGAATTGCGGAAATGCAAATTATTCACTCATCGAAACAAAAATGAAAAATCTTGCTAATAAGATAATCACAATTAGGAGTCAAATAAAAGGAATCACAAAAGACAATAAAAAAATAGTTCTAACTTATGATGATAAAAGAGCAGAATTACAGAAGGATATTTGGCAAATATTTAAAAGAAAAAATATCCGATTAATACGTAAATCGCATTATTTTATAAAATATTTCATTGAAAAAATTTCCATAAATTTATTACTATGTATCATTAAGATTCCAAGTTTTAAATCAACAAACAAAATTTTCACTAAATACATTTATAATGATAAAACAAATCAAGAAGGAATTGAAAAAACAAATCAAAAAATAATGAACTTTATTTCGACTATAAAAAAGTCGTTTTATAATATTATTTATAATACTAATTTTAGTATTAGCAACAAAAATTCTAATATTTATTGGAACTTATCTTCTTTGTCTCAAGCATATATATTTTACAAATTCTCGCAAAATCAATTACTTAATAAATATGCTTTGAAATCTGTACTTCAATATCATAACACCTATCCTTTTCTTACAGATATAATAAAGAATTATTGTACAACACAAGGAATATTTGGTTCCAAACCAAAGCATAAGAAAATACATAAGTATAGAATGAATAAATGGAAAATGTGGTTAAGGGGTCATTATCAATATAATTTATCTCAGACTAAGTGGTCTTATTTAGTACCAAAAAAATGGCAAAATAGGGCCAACCAATATCGTATAATTCAAAAAAAAGACTCAACGAAATCGGATTTATATAAAAAAGAAAAAGACCAATTAATTCATTACATGAAAGAAAATGACTATGCAGTAAATTCATTGATGAGTCAAAAAGACAAATTGAAAAAACATTTCGGATATGATATTTTATCATATAAATATATAAATTTTGAAGAAAATAAAAACTCATATATTTATGAATCAACGTTACAATTACAAGAAGTGGAAAACAAAAAAAGTTCATCTAATTTCAATACACTAAAACCCGAACCATTTTATGGATTGATAAGGATAGTTATTAATAATTATCTAGAAAAAAGATTTCTCATTGATACGGACAAAAATATGGATAGACTATTTTTAAATTATAAAATTCCCCATTTCTGTATTAGAAATAATATTGATATTGAGACCCGGGCCAATACGCCTATCAACACCAAGATTCATAAAAATACTAAAAATCTAAATTATCAAAAATTAAAAAAAAATTCCCTTTTTGATTGGATGGGAATGAATCAAGAAAAATTCTATCGTAGCATATCAAATCTAGAACCTTGGTTTTTCCCAGAATTTGTACTACTTTTTAATACGTATAAAATAAAACCGTGGATCATACCTACCAAATTACTTATTTTTAATTTTCATTTCTATGAAAATATTAGTAAAAGTAAAAAGATCAATATAAAAAAAAAAAATGAACAACAAGGTCAAGGAAATCTTGTATTAGATTTACGAAAACAAAATGAAAAAAATGTTGAGACAGATTATACAAGAACAGACATTAAAAAAAGTAGAAAAAAAAAACAATCTAAGAGCAAGAAAGAAGCAGAACTCAATTTCTTCTTGAAAAAATATTTTCTTTTTCAATTAAGATGGGATGATCTCTTGAATCAAAGAATGATCAATAATATAAAGGTATATTGTCTTCTACTTAGACTGATAGATCCAAAGGAAATAGCTATATCTTCAATCCAAAGAGGAGAGATGCGTCTAGATGTAATGTTGATTCAGAAAGATCTAACTCTTACAGAATTGGTAAAAAGAGGCATATTTATTGTCGAACCAATTCGTCTATCTATGAAAAGGGATGGAAAAGATATTATATATCAAACCATAGGTATTTCATTGGTTAATAAGACTAAACGACAAACTGATGGAAAATACATAATAAAAAAAGAATATGTTGATAAAAAAAAATTTCATGAATCTGTTGCACAACACAGCAATATACTTATGACTAAAAGCAACAAAAATTATTATGATTTCCTTGTTCCTGAAAATATTCTATCCCCCAGACGTCGTAGAGAATTGAGAATTTTCATTTGTTTTAATTATCAGAATTGGAATATTATGGGTAGAAATCCAATATTCTGTAATCAAAACAACATAAACAACTGTGGACAATTTTTGAACAAGGAAAAACATCTTAATACATATACAAAGAAATTCATTAAATTCAAATTTTTTCTTTGGCCCAATTATCGATTAGAAGATTTAGCTTGTATGAATCGTTATTGGTTTGATACCAATAATGGCAGTAATTTCAGTATATCAAGAATACATATGTATCCACGATTCAGAATTCTTTAAATTCTTTAATTATATTAATAGTATATAATATATATAAATATAACATTAACATAGTATATTTCCTCTATATCTTATATCTATTTTTCTTTATCGAAAAACATTTTCTTTCCTGAATAGGAAAATCTTGAAAAAAAAAAATGGATCGTTCCCTTTTTATCCAAATCAAATTTTCAATTTGATTTGGATAGAAAAAATTCTATATGAAGAAATGAGAAATTTTTTTGTACTAATACCAAATTCAAATAACTGCAAATAACACATATAATAAATATTTTTATTTTTCCTGATCGGTAAAATTCGCGTAAAAGAAATAAAAAAAAAAAAAATTTTGTTTTTATGGTCAAAAATTCATTCATCTCGGCTATTCGACAAGAAAAAGAAAAAAACTGTGGATCTGTTGAATTTCAAGTATTTAGTTTCACTGATAAGATACAAAGACTTACTTCACATTTAAAATTACATAAAAAAGATTTTTTATCACAAAGAGGTCTACGAAAAATTCTGGGAAAACGTCAACGGCTGTTGGATTATTTGTCAAAGAAAAATCGAGTACGTTATAAGAAATTGATTAACCAGTTGGGTATTCGGGAGTCAAAAACTCGTTAATTTAAAGTTTAAGATTGGTTTGAATTTTTTCTTTAGTTATTAAATTTTGCATTTTGATCAACTTCATTTTGTTAAATTCATGGAATACTGAATTGAATTAAGGAAGAAAAGTTATGACTGTACCAGCTAGAAGAAAGGATCTCATGATAGTGAATATGGGTCCTCACCACCCATCAATGCATGGTGTTCTTCGACTAATTGTTACTCTCGATGGTGAAGATGTTATTGATTGTGAACCTATATTGGGTTATTTACATAGAGGGATGGAAAAAATAGCGGAAAATCGAACAATTATACAATATTTGCCTTATGTAACACGGTGGGATTATTTAGCCACTATGTTCACAGAAGCAATAACAGTAAATGCACCAGAACGATTAGAAAGCATTCAAGTACCTAAAAGAGCTAGTTACATTAGAATAATTATGCTAGAACTGAGTCGTATAGCTTCTCATTTATTATGGCTTGGACCTTTTATGGCAGATATCGGTGCACAGACTCCCTTTTTCTATATTTTCAGAGAAAGGGAATTGTTATATGATCTATTCGAAGCCGCTACAGGTATGCGAATGATGCATAATTATTTCCGTATTGGGGGGGTTGCTACCGATTTACCTTATGGCTGGATAGAGAAATGTTTGGATTTTTGCGATTATTCTTTAACAGGAATTGTTGAATATCAAAAACTTATTACGCGTAATCCTATTTTTTTGGAACGCGTTGAAGGAGTGGGCATTATTGGTGGAGAGGAGGCAATAAATTGGGGTTTATCAGGACCAATGTTACGGGCTTCTGGAATCCAATGGGATCTTCGTAAAGTTGATAATTATGAGTGTTACAATAAATTTGATTGGGAAGTCCAATGGCAAAAAGAAGGAGATTCACTAGCTCGTTATTTAGTACGAATCGGTGAAATGAAGGAATCTATAAAAATTATTCAACAGGCTATAGAAGGAATTCCTGGAGGACCTTATGAGAATTTAGAAGTCCGACGTTTTGATAAAGCAAAAAATTCCGAATGGAATAATTTTGAATATAGATTTATTACTAAAAAACTTTCGCCCAATTTTGAATTGTCGAAGCAAGAACTTTATGTGAGAGTAGAAGCCCCAAAAGGAGAATTAGGAATTTATTTGATAGGAGATAGTAGTGTTTTCCCTTGGAGATGGAAAATTCGTCCACCCGGTTTTATCAATTTGCAAATTCTCCCTCAACTAGTTAAAAGAATGAAATTGGCAGATATCATGACGATATTAGGTAGTATAGATATCATTATGGGAGAAGTTGATCGTTGAAATGATAATTGATATGACAGAAGCGGAAATACAAGCTATAAATTCTTTTTCTAGATCGGAATCTTTAAAAGAAGTCTATGGACTAATATGGATCTTTGTTCTTATTTTCACCCTTATATTGGGAATAACAATAGGGGTACTAGTAATTGTGTGGTTAGAAAGAGAAATATCTGCAGCAATACAACAACGCATTGGGCCTGAATATGCTGGTCCATTGGGAATTCTTCAAGCTATAGCAGATGGAACCAAATTAGTTTTTAAAGAAGATCTCCTCCCATCTAGAGGAGATATTCGTTTGTTCAGCGCGGGACCGTCTATAGCGGTCATATCTGTTCTACTAAGTTATTTAGTAATTCCTTTTGGATATCACCTTGTTTTGGCCGATCTTAGTATAGGCGTTTTTTTATGGATCTCCATTTCAAGTATTGCCCCTATTGGACTTCTTATGTCAGGATATGGGTCGAATAATAAATATTCTTTTTCAGGTGGTCTACGGGCTGCTGCTCAATCTATCAGTTATGAAATACCATTAACTCTATGTGTGTTATCAATATCTCTACGTGTGATTCGGCAGAATATTATTATTTTCCCTCTTTTCTAGAAATAGAATAAAGAAATTGAATATATTATATTCAATGGATATTTTCTTTTTTATTTATCATTAGGGTTGATGAATTAAGCTAGATAGTTAGATGAGTAAAAGCAAACTGCTTATAAATTTGCAGTAAGAGGATTAAATCTCATTCCCTATGTACGAGAATAGAAACATAAGCAGTATAAACTGTTTACCCCAAGGTTAAGATTCTTTGACCAATTATCATATCTTGAAGCGGGTACAAAAGATCACCCGTATGGGGTTTCTACTACTGTCTTGTATTTATTACCATACCGGAGATCAATAAAAAATCAGTGGACAGTTAGGAACACCAAGGTACATAAAAGATTAGTAATGGAGATAATTTAAGATAAAAAAAAGGATTTTTTTACATAAAGCTTTGGATAAAACGAATCATAATGAGGACTTTAAGTTGGTAGAAATGACCAAGTAGTACTTCTCCACGATTCCGATCTCGAGTATGCTCCTATTCACTGATTAAAGAAATGACTATAAAAAACGAATTAATCCTTTATTTTTTTTTTCAGAGTACCTCCTCTCCTCTGAGAAAGAAGAATAGGACAGGAGCAAAAGAAATAGAATGCAAAATATTGAATGGGAAAAATGAAACAAAAAAATACGATACAGGATATTTATTTCTTATTTCTTTTCCCCATTCAATATTCATATCTACTATAATACATACATGGAATTCTTAATCATAAATTTGGAATTAATGATCAATTCTTTCTAACTAATTCTTTCTTTAGAGTTATTGATAAAACCTAATTTATTGATATAACGAGTATTTTATTTAAGGATTAAGTTATTACCGAATAAAGAGAAATTGAAATTTTAATGGAAAAGATCAATTCGGAAGCGCTTTTTTATTCTAGCAGACGGAATTTCATTGGTCTAATTTTGGACTTCCTGGTATTAGAATTAGAATCTAAAAATTACAATAATACCAAACAAGTACTTACATTTATTTGTGACCATAGAGGAGCCGTATGAAGCTGAGGTCTCATGTACGGTTTTGAAATAGCAATATGAACAGTAATGTTATTATCGACTATGATTATCTAACAGTTCAAGTACAGTTGATATAGTTGAGTCACAGTCAAAATATGGTTTTGGGGGGTGGAATCTGTGGCGTCAGCCTATAGGATTTGTTGTTTTTCTAATTTCTTCTCTAGCAGAATGTGAGAGATTACCTTTTGATTTACCAGAAGCAGAGGAGGAATTAGTAGCAGGTTATCAAACAGAATATTCGGGTATTAAATATGCTCTATTTTACCTTGCTTCTTACCTAAATTTATTAGTTTCTTCATTATTTATAACAGTTCTTTACTTAGGCGGGTGGAATTTCTCTATTCCGTATATATCTATTCTTGAATTTTTCGGATTAAATAAAATGACAGGAGTTTTTGGAATAACAATTGGTATATTTATTACATTAGCTAAAGCTTATTTGTTTTTGTTCATTCCTATCACAGCAAGATGGACTTTACCTAGACTGAGAATGGACCAACTTTTAAATTTTGGATGGAAATTTCTTTTACCTATTTCTCTGGGTAATCTATTATTGACAACTTCTTCCCAACTTATTTACCTATAAAGAATAGAATAAGATAACGATATTCCCCATTCATAACTGATCTTAAACAAGAGAAAGAAACATCAAATTATTCACGGAGATCTACAATATGTTCCCTATGGTGACCGGGTTCATAAATTTTGGTCAACAAACAATACGGGCGGCAAGGTACATTGGTCAAAGTTTCATAATTACCCTATCCCATACAAATCGTTTACCTGTCACTATTCAATATCCTTATGAAAAATCGATCACATCAGAACGTTTCCGCGGTCGAATTCATTTTGAATTTGATAAATGTATTGCTTGTGAGGTATGTGTTCGTGTATGTCCCATAGATCTACCCGTTGTTGATTGGAGGTTTAAAAGAGAGATTAAAAAGAAACAATTGTTTAATTATAGTATTGATTTTGGAGTCTGTATATTTTGTGGTAATTGTGTCGAGTATTGTCCAACAAATTGTTTATCGATGACTGAAGAATATGAACTTTCAACTTATGATCGTCACGAATTAAATTATAATCAAATTGCATTAGGTCGGTTACCAATGTCAGTAATTGGAGATTACACAATTCAAACAATTATGAATTCCAGTCAAATCAAAATGGATAAAGATAAACCCCTTGATTCAAGAACGATTACTGATTACTAATATTTTTTTATATAAAGATAAACAGATTGACTATTGATTATTGAGAATCATTCTTTAATTTAAACTGTGAATATGTGTTTTCTTAATTATTTAAAAATATTAAAAAATGATAATCTCTAAAAGAAAAGATTGGCCGATAATTTTAATAACTTTATCTATATCCACAGTAATCCATCCATATTAAGATTTAATTGCATTAAAAACTCATCATATATAAAAAAAAATAAGGGGAACACCCCTCTCTTTCCTGGACTATTTAGTAAGGTCATGAAACATTTTGACTGATTTTGCTCTTATACATAATGGATTTACCTGGACCAATACATGATATACTTATAGTATTTCTGGGATCATTTCTTATATTAGGAGGTTTAGGAGTAGTATTGTTTACTAATCCAATTTTTTCCGCCTTTTCGTTGGGATCGGTTCTTGTTTGTATATCCTTATTCTATATTTCATCAAACTCCTTTTTTGTAGCTGCCGCCCAGCTTCTTATTTATGTGGGAGCTATAAATGTCTTAATCATATTTGCTGTAATGTTCGTGAATGGTTCAGAATATTCTAACGACTCCTATCTTTGGACTATTGGAGATGGAGTCACTTCACTGGTTTGTATAAGTATTCTTTTTTCACTAATTACTACTATCGCAGATACGTCATGGTACGGAATTATTTGGACTACAAGATCAAATCAGATTATAGAGCAAGACTTTATAAACAACGTTCAACAAATTGGAATTCATTTATCAACAGATTTTTATCTTCCGTTTGAACTAATTTCTATAATTCTTTTAGTTTCTTTGATAGGCGCAATTACTATGGCTCGTCAATAATAAATAGTTTAGAATAATAAATAGTTTAGTTAGAATTAAAAAAAATTTGAGTTTAATCTACTGTCAATATTCCCTTTTTTATGTAATCGCTCGATTCTAGTCAATCAACTTGGTTGAATTTTTGTTCATATTGAAACGAATCGAGGTTGATCAGGAGTTAGTCAATGATGTTCGAACATGTACTTTTTTTGAGTGTCTATTTATTTGCAATCGGTTTCTATGGATTGATTACAAGTCGAAACATGGTTAGAGCACTTATGTGTCTTGAACTTCTACTAAATTCGGTTAATATGAATCTCGTACTATTTTCTGATATATTTGATAGTCGCCAATTAAAAGGCGAGATTTTTTCAATCTTTATTATAGCGATTGCAGCGGCGGAAGCTGCTATTGGGCTAGCTATTGTTTCGTCGATCTATCGTAACAGAAAATCAACTCGTATTAATCAATCAAGTTTGTTGAAAAATTAGCCATAACTATAATATAAATACATAAAAATAGAATATATATATATATATATATAAATTGTAGAAAAAACTTTCTATAAAATATCATTTCAGTGTCTTTTACATATTTATTTACAAATAATACTAATATGTATAGTAATATTTCAATATATATTTATAATATATTTATATTGAAATATTGACGATCCATTAGTCAACGTGAAGTTGCACGTGTGATTCATGCGACTCATATGATTATGGTTGTTGAAAGATAAATCAAAGTCTCTTGGTCCCTTCTGATGAACAGATTTATAAAAATTTTTATTCTTAAGATTTTTTTTGATAAATCATTGATTCATCTGGTTTCTATATATAAAGAAAATAGAAATATATAATAAATATATAATTATAAATTTATTATATATTTCTATTTTCTTTACTTTACCAGATCGAAAATTTTTTATGTTTAAAACTGGAATTTATAGACCCAATGTCACATTCAGTAAAAATTTATGATACATGTATAGGGTGCACTCAATGTGTACGAGCCTGCCCCACAGATGTATTGGAAATGATACCTTGGGACGGATGTAAAGCTAAGCAAATTGCTTCCGCGCCAAGAACGGAAGACTGTGTAGGTTGTAAAAGATGTGAATCCGCCTGTCCAACAGATTTTTTGAGTGTCCGTGTTTATTTATGGCATGAAACAACTCGCAGCATGGGTCTATCTTATTGATACGTTATAATTATAATAAATTCCACTTGAATCATTTGATTCCTTTTTACCGACAAAAGCCCGTGCTCAAAAGAATATATTTTCTTGAGCACGGGCTTTTTGGTCAAAACGCATCTTGTCTTTATCATGAGTTATTTCCCTTGGTTAACAATACTTGTAGTTTTGCCAATATTCGCGGGTTCCTCAATTTTCTTTCTCCCTCATAAAGGGAATAAGGTATTTAGGTGGTATACTATATGTATTTGTTTATTAGAACTCCTTATAACAACCTATGTCTTCTGCTATCATTTCCAATTGGACGATCCATTAATTCAATTAGAAGAGGATACTAAATGGATAAATGTTTTCAATTTTCACTGGAGACTGGGAATCGACGGACTTTCCATAGGACCTATTTTACTAACAGGATTTATCACTACTTTAGCTACTTTAGCAGCTTGGCCTGTTACTCGAAATTCGCGATTGTTCTATTTCCTGATGTTAGCAATGTACAGTGGTCAAATAGGATTATTTTCTTCTAGAGATCTTTTACTTTTTTTTATCATGTGGGAGTTAGAATTAATTCCTGTTTACTTACTTTTATCTATGTGGGGAGGAAAGAAACGTTTGTACTCGGCTACAAAGTTTATTTTGTACACTGCGGGGGGTTCCATTTTTCTCTTAATAGGAGTTCTAAGTATGGGTTTATATGGTTCCAATGAACCGACATTGGATTTTGACAGATTAGCTAATCAGTCATATCCTGTGACATTAGAAATAATATTCTATTTGGGCTTCCTTATTGCTTATGCTGTCAAATCACCGATTATACCCCTACATACATGGTTACCAGATACCCATGGAGAAGCACATTACAGTACATGTATGCTTCTAGCGGGAATCTTATTAAAAATGGGAGCATATGGATTGATTCGTATCAATATGGAATTATTACCACATGCTCATTCTATATTTTCTCCCTGGTTAGTGATAGTGGGGGCAATCCAAATAATTTATGCAGCTTCAACCTCGCTTGGTCAACGCAATCAAAAAAAAAGAATAGCCTATTCTTCTGTATCGCACATGGGTTTCACAATTATAGGAATTAGTTCTATAACCGACATGGGACTCAACGGAGCCATTTTACAAATACTCTCTCATGGATTTATTGGTGCTGCACTTTTTTTCTTGGTAGGAATGAGTTGTGATAGAATACGTCTTGTTTATCTCGACGAAATGGGGGGAATATCCATTCCAATGCCAAAAATATTTACCATGTTTAGTAGTTTCTCGATGGCTTCTCTTGCATTGCCGGGAATGAGTGGTTTTGTTGCAGAATTAGTAGTATTTTTTGGACTAATTACCAGTCCAAAATATCTTTTAATGCCAAAAATATTAATTACCCTTGTAATGGCAATTGGAATGATATTAACTCCTATTTATTTGTTATCCATGTTACGGCAAATGTTCTATGGATACAATTTTTTCAATGTTCTAAACTCAAATTTCGTGGATTCTGGACCACGAGAACTATTTGTTTCAATCTGTATCCTTTTACCCGTAATAGGAATTGGTATTTATCCCGATTTCGTTCTTTCTTTATCAGTTGACAAGATACAAGCTATCCTATCTAATTATTTTCATAGATAGTTATTATTTTTTTTTTTCTTAATGAGATAGAAAGTCTTATAATTTGCAATTATAATATTTTTGAAACTATTCGCTGTACAACGAAAAAAAAAAAATAATAAAGTGAATTAGAAAGATGTATCCCAAGTTTTTAAGAACTGTTTGAATCTTAATTCAAACAGTTCTTAAAAACTCACATAAATTTTCGTTATATATGTCTTACTTATTCCGCATGGAATTTCTACAATTTAATTAGATTTTATGTGAATGAACCATAACTATGTAGACCTATTCCTAATAGATTGATCCCAAAATAGCATATCCAAATTATAAGAAATCCTATAGAAGCTACAAGTGCCGAATTCGTACCGTGCAAACTTTGATTTGTTCTAGTATGTAAATAAATCGCGAATATGGTCCAAGTAATAAATGCCCAAGTTTCCTTGGGGTCCCAATTCCAATAAGACCCCCATGCTTCGTTAGCCCATACTGCTCCAGAAAGAATACCTATGGTTAAAAAGGTAAACCCTAAACTAATAACACGATAACTCCAATAATCCAAACGCCGAATTAATTGATATTTATAATAATTTGGAAATGAAAGAAAAGAAGTGCTTTTAACAACACTTCTTTTTTCGTTCAAGTATTGGATCTTCCCAAAGAAAAATGACTTAATTAAAATTAATAAATTTTTGCTTCTAAAAAAAATATCGATGTTTTTTCGAAATGTAATGACTAAAAAAGCGACTGATAATAATGAACCACATAAAAGAGCCGCATAGCTCAATAACATCATACTTACATGCATCATTAACCACTGAGATTGTAGAGCAGGTACTAATATTTCTGATTGATGCATTTTACTTGAAAGACCAGATGTAGCGAAACCTTGAGTAAAAATGGCACTTGGCGCGGTTATTGTGCTTAAATCATTTTTATGATTCCATAGCTTGGAAACCATATGAATAATGGAAAAACTCCACGAAAGGAAGATCAATGACTCGTATAAATTACTTAATGGAAAATGTCTTGAAGAAATCCAACGAATAACTAATAATCCTGTTAGAGAAAAAAAAGTAGCTAACATTCCTTTTTCCGACGAATGGCGTAATCCGATGATTTCGTGAACTGATAGAATCATCAAATGAATTGCAATCACAATTGAAACGATCGAAAAAGAGAGATGAGTTAATATATGTTCTAAAGTCGCAAATATCATACATAAAAAGGGTCTCATTACAGAATTGAAATCGGGAATTAAATACATTATAAGATCCATTCTATCTCTTTTAGAGTATGCCGCCACTCGGACTCGAACCGAGATGCTCTAGCACTGCTTCCTAAGAGCAGCGTGTCTACCAATTTCACCATAGCGGCTTACTTGAAATAATAATAGTCAATTCATGTTGAATCGTCTAGATGTAGATTCTAGAATCTGATATAGTTATCCTTTAGGAAATGGATGAATAAGGGTTCTTTTAAACTCTTTTGTTTAAACTAAAGTATTCTTTTTATTTTAAATAACACTTAGAAAGATCTTTTTTATAAAAAAAATAAATATAAATTAAATAAATAGGATGATTTTATACATATCAAAATATAATTACTAAATTTAATAAATTAAATTAGAAATTAAATTAAAAGACTAGTTTTCTAAAAATCTTGTTTTTAGTCTACTTTTTAATGTATTTAGTGTATTAGTGTATTATTCTAATTATATAGTAATTCTATAGAAAATATATATATATAATAATTATATTAATATTATTTGTTATGTACATAATTTAAATATAGAATAATACTTAGTAAACAAAACAAATTTCATTTGATCTTGAGATAGATATATAATAAAACAGTTTTAATATTAATTAAAATTACATTTTATTTCTTTTCCTAATGGAAAAAAAAAAATTTCTACTGGGAAAAGAAATAAAATAATACTTAGAACCAAACTAGCAGCTATTTTATGTCGAATATTAACTTATCTGTCTGCTAGTTCTAACTAATCTGGAGGAGGTAAATAAATACATAAGTTAATGAAAAATTTTCATATTCTATAATATAGAAAAGTTCTTTAAATCACGGAATTCTAATTATTCCGAGATTTTCTTATTTGTTTGCCGAACAAAAAAACTTTTTGAATTTCCCGTAGAAACTGACTTTGCTAAAGAAAAGGCTTTTATTGAAACTAAATTTCCCTTTTTCTTCCAAATATTTCTACGAATACGTTTTTTTGATATAGAAGTACGTTTTTTTGGAACTGCCATAAAAAAAAGAGTTCTTCCTTTTTATTGTTGTATGTGAAAGACATGTATTGATCAATATGGATCGTTTTTTTTTTAGTTTTAGTCATTTTTTATATTATATTTAATTTCGTCGATAATCTTTTTGTTTTTTAACAATACAAATATATTGTTTATATATATATATATACATGTGTGTTACATATATAATAAACTAGGAAAAAATGGAAGAAAAGAAAGAAAAATTTTTAAAGGAATTTTCTAGTAGTTAATATGTTAAACAAGACATTCCGTTAGCTAAGAAAAGGAACTTTCATTTTACGTTTTTTTTTTATTAAGTTCTAGAATATAAGAAGTAAGGGTTTTTATAAGATTTCTGATATTTTCTTATCTTATTGGATTGAAATCCAATCAATTAATTTTATAAAAAATAGAAATTAGGTAATTTAAATTACTAGCAGAATTAGTTGATTTATTGATGCAAACTATATATCCATATCCATATTCTACTGATATTGGTATAGTTATTTTTTCTTACTTTTCTTACTTTTTCTTTGCTTACTATAATATATGATATGGTTATATATTACTAGAATACAATTCTAGTCTAGTGGCAAATTTTTTTTTATATCATATTCTCCTTCTCTTTTTTTTTTTTTATAAAAAAAAAAATTCTACTTCAAAAAAAAAAATGAATATTTTTGTTAAAAAATTAATAACTAAAAAATGACTCTATATCGAGCTATTTGGGCAAAGCATTTAAGCAACAATTTAGGACTTTTTCAAATTGTTGAAATATCTGAAAAAAGTAAGAAAAATGTAAAATAAAAATATTTAAGGTTTCATATCTTTTTTTTTTCTTTTGAGGAAAACAATAAAAATTGGTGAATCGGAAACAATTATAAGAAAAAAAAAACGAAAATTTGTGTTTTTTATGGAACATACATATAAATATGCATGGATAATACCTTTTCTTCCATTTCCTATTACTATGTTAATAGGATTTGGACTTCTACTTATTCCTGCAGCAACAAAAAATATTCGACGTATGTGGGCTTTCCCGAGTGTTTTAATGCTAACTATAGCTATGGTATTTTCTGTTAATCTTTCTATTCAGCAAATAAACGGAAATTTTATCTATCAATATCTATGGTCTTGGACTGTCAATAATGATTTTTCTTTAGAGTTCGGACACTTGATTGATCCGCTTACTTCTATTATGCCAATATTAATTACTACTGTTGGAATCATGGTTCTTATTTATAGTGATAATTATATGTCTCACGATCGAGGATATTTGAGATTTTTTGCTTATATGAGTTTTTTCAATACTTCTATGTTGGGATTAGTTACTAGTTCTAATTTAATACAAATTTATATTTTTTGGGAACTTGTAGGAATGTGTTCCTATTTATTAATAGGTTTTTGGTTCACACGACCAATTGCAGCAAGTGCTTGTCAAAAAGCTTTTGTAACCAATCGTATAGGGGATTTTGGTTTATTATTAGGAATTTTAGGATTTTTTTGGATAACGGGTAGTTTAGAATTTCGAGATTTGTTCGAAATAGTTACTAAATTAATTCATAATAATGGAGTCAATTCTTTATTTATTACTCTTTGTGCTTCTTTTTTATTCCTCGGCGCAGTTGCTAAATCTGCACAATTTCCCCTTCACATATGGTTACCTGATGCTATGGAAGGACCCACTCCCATTTCGGCTCTTATACATGCTGCTACTATGGTGGCAGCAGGAATTTTTCTTGTAGCTCGTCTTCTTCCTCTTTTCATAGTCATACCTTACATAATGAATCTTATTTCCTTAATAGGTGTAATAACAGTATTATTAGGAGCTACTTTGGCTCTTGCTCAAAGAGATATTAAAAGAAGTTTAGCTTATTCTACCATGTCTCAATTGGGTTATATTATATTAGCTCTGGGTATAGGTTCTTATAGGGCCGCTTTATTCCATTTGATCACTCATGCCTATTCGAAAGCTTTATTGTTTTTAGGATCAGGATCCATTATTCATTCAATGGAATCCATTGTTGGATTTTCACCAGAAAAAAGTCAAAATATGGTTCTTATGGGAGGGTTAACAAAATATATTCCAATTACAAGAATTACTTTTTTATTAGGTACACTTTCCCTTTGTGGTATTCCACCTCTTGCTTGTTTTTGGTCGAAAGACGAAATTCTTAATGAGAGTTGGTTGTATTCACCAATTTTCGCAATAATCGCTTCATTTACAGCAGGATTCACTGCATTTTATAT